TCAGGGAATAGTTTAGTTAGAATTTCAGCTTTGGGTGCTGATGGCGGAGTTGTTCTCCTTCCTTGAGTCTTGGGGAGGAGTGATTCTCCTTTTCTGGTTTACAAGACCAGGGTATTTTATATACTACAAAGACTCTTCATTTTAAGAGGTTGTTCTCAATGATACTGGTAATTGGTATTAGTACTAGGATAATTAGGAAGTATAGGATGGAGGCTAGTTGACCAATGATGATGAATGGGTGTTCTACGGGCTGTCCTCCAATTCATGTTAGTGTAATAAGGTCTGCTACTAGTACTCAAAATAGACATTGGCTTAGTGGTCGAAATATTATGCTTCGTTGTTTGGATGTGTGTAGTATGGGTATTAGAATTAAGATTAGGATGGAGGCTACTAGGGCGAGTACTCCACCTAATTTATTAGGGATTGAACGTAGGATGGCGTAGGCGAATAGGAAGTATCATTCTGGTTTGATGTGGGGTGGTGTGTTTAATGGGTTTGCTGGGGTATAGTTGTCTGGGTCTCCTAGTAGGTCTGGGGAGAATAATACTAGGATTAGCAGGATTAGTATTATGAATAGGGCTCCTAGGATATCTTTAATGGTGTAGTATGGGTGGAATGGGATTTTGTCTATGTCTGATGAGATTCCAGTAGGGTTGTTAGATCCAGTTTCGTGTAGGAATAAGAGATGTACAGTTGCTAGGGCAGCGATGATAAAGGGTAAAATGAAGTGGAAGGCAAAGAATCGTGTGAGAGTTGCTTTGTCGACGGAAAAACCTCCTCAGATTCATTCTACAAGATTTGTTCCAATGTAGGGGATAGCTGATAGTAGGTTTGTGATGACTGTGGCTCCTCAGAACGATATTTGTCCTCAGGGTAGGACATAACCTATAAAGGCTGTTGCTATGACAGTAAATAGTAGAATTACTCCGATGTTTCATGTTTCTAGGAATATGTAGGATCCGTAGTACAGGCCTCGGCCTACGTGGATGAATAGGCAGATGAAGAATATTGATGCTCCGTTTGCATGTAGGTAGCGAATAACTCATCCGTAATTCACGTCTCGGCAGATATGTGTTACTGATGAGAAGGCTGTTGTTGTGTCTGATGTGTAGTGTATTGCTAGGAATAAGCCTGTGAGGATTTGTAAAATTAGGCAGATGCCTAGTAGGGATCCAAAGTTTCATCATGATGAGATATTTGAGGGGGCTGGGAGGTCAATGAATGCATTGTTGATAATTTTTATTAGTGGGTGTGATTTTCGGATGTTGGTCATTAAGGTTCTTGTAGTTGAAGTACAACGATGATTTTTCATGTCATTGGTCATGGTTAGATTCCATGTGAGAATAATGACAATGTATATTGCATTTATTTTAAGTGTTATTTTTGTTATTGGGTTTGTAGGTTTTTCTTCTAAGCCTTCTCCTATTTATGGGGGTGTTGGGTTGATTGTAAGTGGTGGAGTTGGTTGTGGTATTGTGTTAAATTTTGGTGGGTCCTTTTTGGGTTTAATGGTATTTTTAATTTATTTAGGGGGTATATTGGTGGTTTTTGGTTATACTACTGCTATGGCTACTGAGGTGTATCCTGAGGTTTGAGTTTCTAATAAGACTGTTCTTGGGGTGTTTGTTTCTGGTCTTATAATGGAGTTTTGTATAGTTTATTATGTATTGAAAGAAGAGGAAGTGGAAGTTGTTTTTAAGTTTAATGGGCTTGGGGATTGGGTAATTTACGATACAGGTGATTCAGGGTTTTTTAGTGAGGAGGCCATGGGTATTGCTGCTTTATATAGTTATGGTACTTGATTGGTTATTGTTACTGGTTGATCGTTGCTTATTGGGGTTGTTGTCATTATAGAAATTACTCGTGGTAATTAAATAGTATTATGCTTATTATAATGGTAATGAGAAAGGAGAGGAAATATAGCTTGACTAAGCCTTTTTGATTTGATACTATAATAGATATTTTTGTTTGGATATAGGAAGTTGTCTTTGGTAGAATTGTTTCTAGTCAGATTAGGTCTAGTAGTGATGATGCGGATTTTTGGCTCATGGAAAGGTTGTGATATGTTGGCAGGCGGTGTATAATGGAGGGGTAGTATCCTAGTATGTTGGAGAATTTGTATGTTTGTGATGAGTAGTTAAATTTCAGATAATAGGTCATGTTGTTTAGTTCTAGGGCTAATATGAAGCCTATGATAGTTGCGACTAGGGCTGTTATTTTTATGTAAAGGGGTATGGTTATGTTTGGCATTGTTATTGGTGGAATGCTGTTAGAGATAATGAAGCCGGCAAAAATGCTTCCGGTTAGGAGGCGCATGATAGAGTTAATTAGTAAAGGGTTGTTTTCATTAATTAATACCAGAGGTGAGAAGCGTGGTTGCCCTAGGAGTGCGAAGAAGATGATTCGAGTACTGTAAGCAGCAGTTAGAGATGTGGCAATTAATGTTATTAGTAGGGCTCAGGCATTTGTATGGGATACGTTTGCTGCTTCGATGATAAGGTCTTTTGAGTAAAATCCTGTGAGGTAGGGTATTCCTGTTAATGCTAGGCTACCAATGATTAGTGCTGTTGTTGTAAGTGGTATTGCTTTGTACAGTCCGCCTATTTTTCGAATGTCTTGTTCATTGTTGAGATTGTGAATAATGGATCCGGAGCATATGAATAGCATTGCCTTGAAGAAGGCATGTATGCAGATGTGGAGGAATGCTAGGTGGGGTTGGTTGATTCCGATTGTCACTATTATTAGGCCTAATTGGCTTGAAGTTGAGAAGGCTACAATTTTTTTAATGTCGTTTTGTGTGATTGCACATAGTGCTGTGAATAGGGTGGTAATGGCTCCTAGGCATAGTGTAATGGTTTGGACTAGTTTATTGGTTTCTATTAGGGGGTGGAAGCGAATGAGTAGGAATACTCCAGCTACTACTATTGTGCTGGAGTGCAGTAGTGCTGATACAGGTGTTGGGCCTTCTATTGCTGAGGGTAGTCAGGGGTGTAGCCCGAATTGAGCTGACTTTCCTGCTGCAGCTAAGAGTAGGCCTATTAGTGGTATGTTTGGGCATTTACTGTTTAGTATGAAGATTTGTTGGAAATCTCATGCATTTGAGTGGGATATGAATCATGCTATGGATAGGACGAATCCGATATCTCCAATGCGGTTGTATAGAATTGCTTGTAGTGCGGCTGTGTTGGCGTCTGTTCGTCCGTGCCATCACCCGATTAATAAAAATGACATGACCCCTACGCCTTCTCATCCGATGAAGAGTTGAAAAAGGTTGTTAGCGGTTACGAGGATTATTATAGTAATTAAGAATAGTAATAGGTATTTGAAGAATCGGTTAATGAAAGGGTCTGAGTGCATGTATCATATGGAGAATTCTATAATTGATCACGTGACAAATAGTGCTACGGGGATAAATATTACTGAGAAATAATCTATTTTGAAGCTAAGGGATAGTTTTATGGTTTGTAGGGTTATTCAGTGTCAGTTTGAAATAATTGTTTCTTGGCCTGTGTGGATAAATATTAGTAAGGGGATCAGGCTGAGGATGAAGGCGCAGGATACAGTGTTTTTTACATAGTTGGGGTAGAGGTTGGTTTTGTAGATATTTGAGTTGGATATTATAATTGGTATGGTTAGGATGGTTAATGTAGTTAGTGTAAGTGGGGCGAATGAGTTTATTACTTTTATTTGGAGTTGCACCAATTTTTTGGTTCCTAAGACCAACGGATAGCTGTTATCCTTTAAAAGTTGAAAAAGCCACGTTTTTAGGTGTGGGAGCATGAGTTAGCAGTTCTTGCAAACTTTTTCGGTAGATAAGAATATTTAATTTTCTATTACTAGATCCACAATCTAGGGTTTTTGTTAAACTATATCTACAATAAAGGGGTCCTAAAATTATTTTAGGGTTTAGGGTTAGTAGTAATAATGGTAGTATGTGCAGGGCTATAAGGGTGTTTTCTCGTGTGAATGAGGGCTTGATGTTGTTGATGTGGTGAGAATATTTTCCTCGTTGTGTTATGATTAGTATGTAAAGAGAGTAAAGGGCTGTAATTATTATGTTTGCTCCTATGAGAATAATTGTGATGTTGGATCAAGAAAATGATGATATGATGATGAGTAGTTCTCCAATTAGGTTGATGGATGGGGGCAGGGCTAGGTTTGTGAGGCTTGCCATTAGTCATCACGTTGCTATGAGTGGTAGAAACGTTTGTAGTCCTCGGGCTAAAATTATGGTTCGGCTGTGTACTCGTTCGTAGTTAGTGTTGGCTAAGCAGAATAGTATGGAGGACGTTAGTCCATGGGCAATTATAAGAGCTGTGGCTCCTATGAAACTTCAGGGGGTTTGAATTATGATTGCTACAATTACAAGTGCTATGTGGCTTACTGATGAGTAAGCAATTAGGGATTTTAGATCAGTTTGGCGTAAGCAAATAGAGCTGGTTATGATTATGCCTCATATGGAAAGTATAAGGAATGGGTAGGCTATGTAGTTTGTTAGTGGGTTTAAAATGGTGGTGATTCGTATCATGCCATAGCCTCCAAGTTTTAGCAGTACGGCTGCCAGTACTATTGAGCCTGCAATGGGAGCTTCTACATGGGCTTTCGGTAGTCAAAGGTGGAGTCCATATAATGGTATTTTTACTATGAAGGCTATGATGCATGCTAATCACATAAAAATGTTAGACCAAGTATTAGATAATGGGTGGGATCAGTAGTGGATAATTAAGAAATTTAGTGAGCCTATAGTATTTTGGATGTAGACTAGTGCTACTAGTAGTGGGAGAGACCCTGCTAGGGTGTAGAATAGGAAGTATAGTCCTGCGCTAAGTCGTTCTGTTTGGTTTCCTCAGCGTGTAATGATGATTAGTGTGGGTACTAGTGTTGCTTCGAATAGGATATAGAACAAGATTAATTCAGTGGCAGTAAAGGTTATGATTAGAAATAGTTGAAGTAGGATTAGCATGGTGATATATAGTTTTTTTCGGGTTGTTGTTTCTTTTGATAGGTGGGATTGACTGGCTATTAGTATGAGGGGAAGAAGTCATGTGGTTAGAATTAGTAGGGGTGTTGATAGTGAGTCAGAGAAGAATATTAGAGAGAAGTTAAGGCTGTTGTCGCTTAGTTGATTTAGCAGGGATAGGCTAATTAGGCTGATGAGAAGGCTGTGTACTGTTGCATTAATTCAGATTATGTTATGTTTAGATATTCATGTTATGGGTAGAAGTATTGTTGTAGGGACGATAATTTTTAGCATTGTAAGAGATTTAGGTTTTGGACATAATCGTTACCGTATGTGTTGGATACTATTACTAGTAATGATAGGCCGAGTGCAGCTTCGCAGGCTGCGAATACTAATAGGATAATGGGTATCATGCTAGCTAAAGTAAAATGTGTATTTAAAACAATTAAGGTGGACATGATGAAAAGTGATAGTATTATTCCTTCTAGGCATAGTAGTGAAGACATTAAGTGAGATCGATATATAAGCAGTCCTATAAGGGCGATTGCAAATGCTATAATAATATTTATGTATACTAATGGCACTTGATAATTATGAAGTAAATCATAGTCTAATGAGTCGAAATCATTTGTTTTGTTTTAAACTAATTATCATACTCTGTTCATTCTAGGCCTTTTTGAGTTCATTCATATGCCAGGCTTGCTGCTAGTAATGTAAGAAGGAATAGTGCTATTGTGAGTATTGTTTTTAGGTCATTTGTTTGGGATGCTCATGGTAGGGGGAGGAGGAGGGCGATTTCTAGGTCAAATAGGAGGAATGTAATTGCTACTAGGAAAAATTTTATTGAAAATGGAAGACGTGCTGACCCTATAGGGTCAAATCCGCATTCATATGGGCTTGTTTTTTCTGAGTATGCGTTTAGTTGGGGTAGTCAGAATGCGATTAATACGAGTAGGGAGGCTAGTGTTACATTTATGAGTAGTGTTAGTATAATATTTATTACTCTTTTTCGGAGTCTACCGAAACTAATTGATTGGAAGTCAATTGTACTGCTTGATACTAAAAGAGTAGGACCCTCATCAATAGATTGATACGTAAAGGAATAGTCAAACTACGTCTACAAAGTGTCAGTATCAGGCTGCGGCTTCGAAGCCAAAGTGGTGGTTGGATGTGAAGTGGAATTTTAATTGTCGTAGGAAGCATACCGCTAGAAATGTGGATCCAATAATTACGTGTAATCCGTGAAATCCTGTAGCTACGAAGAAGGTAGACCCGTACACTCCGTCAGAGATTGTAAATGGTGCTTCGTAGTATTCTGAGGCCTGGAGGAGGGTAAAGTATAGGCCTAGTGCGATGGTGATGCCCAATGCTTGAAGTATATGTTTTCGGTCTCCTTCTATTAGGCTGTGATGAGCTCAAGTAATGGAGACTCCTGAGGCGAGGAGAACTGAAGTGTTTAGTAGTGGCACTTCTAGGGGGTTTAGTGGGTGAATTCCTGTTGGTGGTCAGCAACCTCCTAGTTCAGGTGTTGGTGCTAAGCTTGAGTGATAAAAAGCTCAGAAGAATCCAGTGAAGAATAGGACTTCAGAGATGATGAATAGGATTATACCGTATCGTAAGCCTTTTTGGACAACTGATGTATGGTGGCCTTGGAAAGTGCTTTCTCGAATAATATCTCGTCATCATTGATATATTGTTAGGGTGTTAGTTAGTAGCCCTAGGGACAGTAGGAAGATAGAATTAAAATGGAACCATATGGCTAGGCCGGATGTTATCAGTAAAGCTGATAAGGCCCCAGTAAGTGGTCATGGGCTTGGGTTTACTATGTGATATGCGTGTGTTTGGTGGGTCATTATGTATTATCATGTAAATATAAGCTTACTAGTAGTGTGAACACATAGGCTTGAATTAGAGCTACTGCGAATTCAAGAATGGTTAGTATGATTAGAATAATAAATGTGATAGAGGCTACTATAGTGTTGATATTGAGTAATGCTAAAGTAGCTCCTCCAATTAGGTGAATTAGGAGATGTCCTGCTGTGATATTGGCTGTTAGCCGTACGGCTAGGGCTACTGGTTGAATAAATAGGCTAATGGTTTCGATGATTACAAGCATGGGGATTAGTGGAACGGGTGTTCCTTGTGGTAGGAAGTGGGCTAGTGATGCCTTGGTTTTATGACGGAATCCTGTGAATACAGTTGCTGCTCATAGGGGGATTGCTATGCCCAGGTTTATTGATAGTTGTGTAGTGGGTGTGAAGGAGTGTGGTAATAGACCTAGGATGTTTGTTGAGCCAATAAATATGATTAGAGATATGAGTATTAGTGATCAGGTTTGGCCTTTTTGATTATGGATGGCTATTATTTGTTTGGATGTTAGTTGAGTCAATCATTGTTGAATGGAGATTATACGGTTGTTAATAAGTCGTTTGGGTGTTGGGAATAATAGGCTAGGGAATATGATAATTAAGGTAACGATAGGTAGTCCTATTATCGTAGGGGTAATGAAAGAGGCAAATAGATTTTCGTTCATTTTATTTCTCAGGGGGTGCTGTGTTTTTGAGTTTTTATTTCTGTTGGTTCTGGATTTAATGGATATGAATAGTTTGAGATTTTTAGTTGAAATAGAATAAATAGTGTTATAGTTATTGATATAATTGTAAGAAATCATGTAGATGTATCTAATTGTGGCATATCATTGAGGGGAGGATTAAGCTCCCGATCTCTAACTTAAAAGGTTAGTGCTGACTAGCTTCTCAATGAACCTGTTAGTATTGATGTTGACCATTTTTCGAAGTATTTTAGTGGGACTAATTCGAGCACAATGGGTATAAAGCTGTGGTTTGATCCACAGATCTCTGAGCATTGTCCGTAATAAAGACCAGGTCGTGTGGATATTAAGGTTGTTTGATTTAATCGTCCTGGGATAGCATCTGTTTTTAGGCCGAGAGATGGGACGGCTCATGAGTGCAACACATCTTCAGAGGACACTAATATTCGAATTGTTATTTCTATTGGTAAAACAACCCGATTGTCTACTTCTAGTAGTCGTATTTCTCCGGGCTTTAGATCTGATGTGGGGATTATGTATGAGTCAAAGGTGAGATCTTCATAGTCTGTGTATTCATAGCTTCAGTATCATTGATGTCCTATAGTTTTTACGGTTAGGGCTGGGTTATTGATTTCGTCTATTATATACAGGATTCGTAGTGATGGGAGGGCAATTAGGATTAGGATGATGGCGGGCAGGATTGTTCAAATTGTTTCTACTTCTTGGGCATCTATCGTGCTAGTGTGTGTCAGTTTTGTTGTTAGTATGAGTGAAATGATATATAGTACTAAGGAGCTAATTAAGAATACAATTATCAGGGTGTGGTCGTGAAAATGTAGGAGCTCCTCTATGATGGGTGAAGTGGCGTCTTGAAAGCCTAGTTGAAAGGGATAAGCCATGGAGATATACAGGGCTTTCACCTATAATATAACTTTGACAAAGTTATGTAATATTTTACTAATATCTCGATTATTGAGAAAGACATAGTGGCTATGACGTTGGCTTGAAACCAGTGAGAGAGGGTTCGATTCCTTCCTTTCTTATGTCTATTTTAGGTTAATGTATGTTGGTTCTTCAAACGTGTGATAAGGAGGGGGACATCCGTGTAGTCATTCTAGGTTTGTACTTGTTAATTCTACTGCAGATACTTCTCGTTTTGATGCAAATGCTTCTCAGATAATGAAGATCATTAATATTACTGCCGTTAGCGAGATGAATGAGCCTATCGAGGAGATAGTGTTTCATGCTGTGTATGCATCTGGATAATCAGAATATCGTCGGGGTATTCCGGACAGTCCTAGGAAATGTTGTGGGAAGAAGGTCATGTTTACTCCCACGAATATAATGACAAAGTGGACTTTTGCTCATGCTTGGTTGAGTGTATATCCAGAGAATAGGGGGAATCAGTGAACGAAGCCTCCTATGATGGCAAATACTGCTCCTATAGATAAGACATAGTGGAAGTGTGCAACTACATAGTATGTGTCATGTAGTACGATATCTAGAGATGAATTAGCTAGTACAATACCTGTTAGACCTCCTACTGTGAATAGGAAAATGAACCCTAGGGCTCATAGCATTGCAGGTGATCATTTAATATTGCCGCCATGGAGGGTAGCTAGTCAGCTGAATACTTTTACTCCAGTTGGAATAGCAATAATTATTGTGGCGGATGTGAAGTATGCTCGTGTGTCCACGTCTATTCCTACGGTAAATATATGGTGAGCTCATACGATAAATCCTAAAAATCCGATGGATATTATGGCTCATACTATGCCTATGTACCCGAATGGTTCTTTTTTACCCGAATAATAAGTTACGATGTGGGAGATTATTCCGAACCCTGGTAAGATGAGAATGTATACTTCTGGGTGCCCAAAAAATCAAAATAGGTGTTGGTAAAGGATTGGGTCTCCTCCACCTGCTGGGTCGAAGAAAGTTGTATTTAGGTTGCGGTCTGTTAGTAGCATGGTAATGCCAGCTGCTAGGACGGGCAGAGATAGTAGGAGTAATACAGCTGTAATTAGTACTGATCAAACAAATAGAGGTGTTTGGTATTGGGATATTGCGGGGGGTTTTATGTTGATAATTGTGGTAATAAAATTGATAGCTCCTAGGATTGATGATACTCCTGCAAGATGTAAGGAGAAAATTGTTAAATCAACTGAGGCGCCTGCGTGGGCTAGATTTCCAGCTAAAGGTGGGTATACAGTTCATCCAGTACCTGCTCCAGCTTCTACTATTGAGGACGCTAATAGTAGTAGAAAGGATGGTGGAAGTAGTCAGAAACTTATATTGTTTATACGTGGGAAGGCTATATCGGGTGCTCCAATTATTAGTGGCACAAGTCAGTTGCCAAAACCTCCGATTATGATGGGCATTACTATAAAAAAGATTATTACGAAGGCATGGGCTGTAACAATTACATTATAAATTTGGTCATCGCCGAGTAAGGTTCCGGGCTGACCTAGCTCAGCACGAATTAGCAGGCTTAGGGCGGTACCTACTATTCCTGCTCAGGCACCAAATAGTAAATACAAGGTACCGATGTCTTTGTGGTTTGTTGAATATAGCCAACGATTTACGAACATAGGTAAAATGGCTGAGTAAGCATTAGACTGTAAATCTAAAGACAGAGGTTGAGCCCTCTTTTTGCCAAGTTCCGTGGTGAAATATCATGTTGAATTGCAAATTCAAAGAAGCAGCTTCAATTCTGCCGGGACTTCTCCCGCCTTTTTTTTTCTGCGGCGGGAGAAGTAGATTGAAGCCAGTTGATTAGGGTATTTAGCTGTTAACTAAAAGTTTCGTGGGTATGTAATCCCGCCAATCTAGTGAGGACTTAGCTTAATTAAAGTGTTTGATTTGCATTCAATTGATGTAGGATGGGTCCTGCAGTCCTTAAGTTTTCAGGAGTTAAGTACTTTGTACTTGCTTAGAGCTTTGAAGGCTCTTGGTCTGTGTTAACCTAAATTCCTAGTTTAGGGATGAAAGGGCTGGTGTTATGGGTAGGATTAGTGTTGATAGTACAATTATTGTAGGGAGTAGTTTTATTTGTTTTGTATACTCGAATTGTCATTTTATTTTTATGTTGTTGGTGGATGGGAATATGGTTAGTGAGGAGGAGTAGGCTAGTCGTATGTAAAAGTAGAGATTTAGTAATGCTGTTATTGCTATGAGTGTTGGTATGATAATGCTTTCATTTTTTGTTATTTCTTGGATAATTATTCATTTTGGTATAAATCCTGATAGTGGGGGCAGGCCTCCTATTGAGAGCAGGGTTATTATTATTAGGCTTGTAATGATGGGTGTTTTATTTCATGTGTGGGATAAAGATAAGATTGTGGTTGTGGAGTTGTGGATTAGTAATATAAATATTGCTAGTGTTATTGTAATATAGATTAGTAGGTTTAGGATTGTTATGGTTGTGTTATATGGTAGTACTGCTGTTATTCATCCCATGTGTGCGATTGATGAGTATGCTATGATTTTTCGGAGTTGGGTTTGATTTAGACCCCCTCATCCTCCGACTAGGATTGATAACATGGCTATAGTCAATATTAGGTTGGGGTTAATTGATTGTGAAATTTGGCATAGTACTGATAGTGGAGCTAGTTTTTGTCATGTTAATAGTAGTAGTCCTGCTTGCAGTGAAATGCCCTGAGTTACTTCTGGGACTCAGAAGTGAAAAGGTGAGAGTCCTAGTTTTATGGCTAGAGCTATGGTTATGATTATTATTGCTGTTGGGTTGAATATTTTTGTGATGGTTCATTGGCCGGAGTATAGGAGGTTGATAATAATAGCTATTATTAGTATTATGGAGGCTGTGGCTTGTGTTAGGAAATATTTTGTGGCTGCTTCTATGGCTCGTGGGTTAAAGTTTTTTATTAGTACTGGGGTGATTGCAAGTAGGTTTATTTCAAATCCTATTCAGATAAGTAGTCAGTGTGAGCTAATTATTACTAGTATGGTTCCGGACATTAAGGTTATGACAAGGGTAGCATAGATTATGGGGTTTATTAGTATGGGAAGGATATGAACCAACATTTTCGGGGTATGGGCCCGATAGCTTAATTTAGCTGACCTTACTGTAGAATGTGGTGTATTTTGGTAGCACGGAGAATTTTGAATTCTCAGGTTTAGGTTCGAGTCCTATTGTTCTAGAAATAAGAGGACTTGAACCTCTATTTTTTACTCTATCAAAGTAACTCTTTTGTCAGACATATTTCTATGTTTGTGGGGGGATGCCTGCTGTTATGATGGGGAGTGAGATATGTCATATGCATAGGGCCAATGTTAGGGGTAGGAAGCTTTTTCATAGTAGATGCATTAGTTGGTCGTACCGGAATCGTGGGTAGGATGCTCGAATTCATAGGAAGATGATTGTTAATGTGAGTGTTTTTAGTACGAAATTAATTGTGTATAGTTCTGATGTATGTGGATCATGGAATGCTCCTAGGAAGAGAATTGCTGTGAATGCATTTATTATGATGATGTTAGCGTATTCTGCTATAAAGAATAAGGCGAAGGGTCCGGCTGCGTATTCTACGTTAAAGCCTGAGACAAGTTCTGACTCTCCTTCTGTGAGGTCGAAGGGAGCTCGGTTGGTTTCTGCTAGGGTTGAGATAAATCATATTATGGCTAGGGGTCAGGATGTGAAGATTATTCAGATGTGTTCTTGTGTTGTGATTAGGGTGGATAGGGTGTACGATCCGTTTATTAAGAGTACTGATAGTAGGATGATTGCTAGTGTTACTTCGTATGAGATTGTTTGGGCTACTGCTCGTAGGGCCCCAATGAGTGCGTATTTTGAGTTGGATGCTCATCCTGATCATAGGATGGAGTAGACTGCTAAGCTTGATATGGCTAGTATAAATAGTACTCCTAGGTTTATGTTGATTAAGGGGTAGGGTATTGGTAGTGGGATTCATATTGTTAACGCTAGGGAGAGGGCTAGGATTGGTGCGATAATGAATATGGAAGTTGAGGATGTGGCTGGTCGTAGTGGTTCTTTAGTGAATAGTTTTAGGGCGTCGGCAATGGGTTGAAGTAGGCCGTAAGGACCTACGACGTTAGGCCCTTTTCGTAGTTGTATGTAACCTAATACTTTTCGTTCTACTAGGGTAAGGAATGCTACGGCTAGTAGGATGGGAATAATCAGGCTTAGAATATTAATTATGAACATGTTGTTAGGGAGAGGAGTTGAACCTCTGGTAATAAAGGTTTAAGTTTTACGCAATTACCGGTCTCTGCCACCCTAACATGCCCTGTTCTAGGGTTGGGTTTGTTGTGAGTTAATTAAGTTAAGATTATATCATTAATTGTCTCTGAGACACATTTGTGAGGTTGGTCTCATTTCTCTTGTCCTTTCGTACTGGGAGAAATTTATAATAGATAGAAACCGACCTGGATTACTCCGGTCTGAACTCAGATCACGTAGGACTTTAATCGTTGAACAAACGAACCTTTAATAGCGGTTGCACCATTTGGATGTCCTGATCCAACATCGAGGTCGTAAACCCTATTGTCGATAGGAACTCTATAATAGGATTGCGCTGTTATCCCTAGGGTAACTTGTTCCGTTGATCAAAATTTTGGATCAATAAGTGATATTTGTAATTGTTTTGACTGGTTTGTCTAGATTAAAATCATTCGGAGGGTTTCTTATACTCCGAGGTCACCCCAACCAAAATTGCTAATCCATATTAAGTTTAATGTTATCCCTTTGTGGTTGAGTTATTTAACTTTTGGACTAGTTAATTAAAGCTCCATAGGGTCTTCTCGTCTTATTTTCTTATTCCCGCCTCTTCACGGGAAGGTCAATTTCACTGATTGGAAGTAAGAGACAGTAAAACCCTCGTGTGGCCATTCATACGAGTCCTTATTTGGAGAACAAGTGATTATGCTACCTTTGCACGGTCAGAATACCGCGGCCGTTGAATTGGTGTCACTGGGCAGGCATTGCCTCTAATACTGGTAATGCTAGAGGTGATGTTTTTGGTAAACAGGCGGGGTTTGTGTTTGCCGAGTTCCTTTTACTTCTTTTAATCTTTCCTTAGCGCACTCCTGTGTTGGGTTAACAGTATGGTTAATAAACGTTTTAGTGTTGTTTTGGTTTATCGATTGTTAATTATCAGTATAGTATTAGTTACTGATGTAAGCGTGTGCGAGGAGAAAGGCTTCTTGTTACTCATATTAACATTGTTGCTTCTATGTTTTAATAGATTAGTCCGATGTTGGGCTAGGAGTTTGCTATCAATTATAGGGATTATGTTAGTAGATTTGTTGAGCTTTAACGCTTTCTCAATTGATGGCTGCTTTTAAGCCTACTATGGTAATATTAAGATTTTACTCTCTAGTCAAGGTTGTATCCCTTTCTAAAAAGCTGTACCTTTTTAGACTATCTCTTAAAAATACATTGGAATTTGAGATTTTTGAGGTATTTTTAAGGTTGAACTGAAATTCTTTCTCGGACAACCAGCTATCACCAGGCTCGTTAGGCTTTTCACCTCTACCTACAAGTCTTCTCACTATTTTGCCACATAGATGAGTTGGTTCTTTTAAACTGCTCATAGGTAGCTCGTCTGGTTTCGGGGTATCTAGCTAAAGTTCTCTTTGTTAGATTTTTTCTAGTTAAATCATTATGCAAAAGGTAGAAGGGTTAATCTTTGCTTTTTTTTACTTTAATTTAATTCTTTCATCTTTCCCTTACGGTACTATCTCTATAGCGTCAAGGTAAAAAATTTCTATCTCCTATACTTTAGTGTTGGGTGAATGTTTTATTTTATTTGAGTGTGATTTTATGTTTATTTAGTATGTTGAGCTAGCTATAGTTCAAAGTACTCATGTGTTGTGGGATCTTCTAGGTGTAAACTAGGTGCTTTAGTTTAAGCTATACTTTGATAATCCAAGCACACTTTCCAGTATGCTTACCTTGTTACGACTTATCTCCTCTTACAAGGTTATGTAATTAGATATATGTTATTTTGTATTACTGTATGCTTGAGGAGGGTGACGGGCGGTGTGTGCGTGCTTCATGGCCTTATTCAACCAAGCACTCTATTCTTGATTTACTGCTAAATCCTCCTTTAGTTTTTAGTTTCATAAAAACTTTCGTATGGGAGTAGATGTTCTTGTGCAGAAAATGTAGCCCATTTCTTTCCAACTCATAAGCTACACCTTGACCTAACGTTTTTATGTGTGGTGATTGTGCTTACTATTATTCCTTTTTAGGGTTTGCTGAAGATGGCGGTATATAGGCTGAATTGGCAAGAGTTGGTAAGGTTTATCGGGGTTTATCGATTATAGAACAGGCTCCTCTAGGTGGATGTGAAGCACCGCCAAGTCCTTTGAGTTTTAGGCTGTTGCGAGTAGTACTCTGGCGAATAGTTTTGTTAGACGACTATCTAGGTTTAGGGCTAGGCATAGTGGGGTATCTAATCCCAGTTTGGGTCCTAGCTATCGTGTATCAGAGATTTTAGAGTCACTTTTGTGGGTTATTTTATTTTAACTAGGGCTTTTTACAGCTTAGTTATAACTTAACTCTATTGTGGTCTTTTCTTTAACACTCTTTACGCCGTAGATCTATTAATTTGGGTTAATCGTATGACCGCGGTGGCTGGCACGAGATTTACCAACTCTAAATTAATATAACTTAGTCAAACTTTCGTTCATAGCTTAATTTTTATCACTGCTGTTTCCCGTGGGGGTGTGGTTGAGCAAGGCGTTGTGAGCTACCATTTAGGTGTGCTTGATGCCTGCTCCTTTTGATCTATTAAGATCTAGAGGGCATTCTCACCGGGGCGTGGATGCTTGCATGTGTAATTTTATTAAGAATTAATAGAAAGGCTAGGACCAAACCTGTGTGTTTATGGAGCTACAAGGCTCATCTAGGCATTTTCAGTGCCTTGCTTTGATAGTTTAAGCTACATTAACTTTAAGTTGCCTTGAATTATGTGCGTGTACTTAAATAGATGCGTGTATTTTGGGAGGTTATTGTGTTGTAATTTTAAATTTATTTGTGGTAGATTGACGTGAAAATCTAGGGAGGTAGGTGCCTGCTTTTGTAGCACATATTTAAGTAGACGTTTTATAAGATATGGTGGGTGGACGTGGTTGTGTATTGTTAAGTATTGTCTAGAATTAATTAAGCTTTATTGTATTTACATATCTTGCTTTGTTTTTGGGGTTTGGCAAGGCATTATAGGGTGTGTAGAGCATAAGTTTAATGGGGGGTAAGGGGGGTTTGAATGAGCTAATAATTTACCTGCTTATATGCGCGTGTACGCACGTGTACGCACGTGTACGCACGTGTACGCACGTGTACGCACGTGTACGCACGTGTACGCACGTGTACGCACGTGTACGCACGTGTACGCACGTGTACGCACGTGTACGCACGTGTACGCACGTGTACGCACGTGTACGCACGTGTACGCACGTGTACGCACGTGTACGCACGTGTACGCACGTGTACGCACGTGTACGCACGTGTACGCACGTGTACGCACCTTATGTCCTGTAACCATTGACTGAATAGCACCTTGTTTGGGTGTTCGTGCCAGGTCATGAATACCATGAAGTCCAGCTACAATTGATTTGACTGTGTTAGGGCCTCGGACGGCCATAGCTGAGTCCAAGCATCCCCAAAAATTAAAAAATACCAAATGTATGAAACCTCAGTTATGTGTGAGCATGGGCTGATTAGTCACTAGTCCATCGAGATGTCTTATTTAAGAGGAAAGAGTGGGCGATTTTAGGTGAGATGGTCCTGAAGTAAGAACCAGATGTCTGATAAAGTTCATAATTAGAAACCCCCACGGTTAATGGGCCCGGAGCGAGAAGAGAAATCCTTGCCAAGCGGGTTGCTGGTTTCACGCGGCATGGTAATTAAGCTCGTGATCTAATGGTGGTGATATGCATGTTGACTGGAATTTGTTTAATGTGATGTGCTATGTACGATCAATAATAATATGTACTATGTAATATTAATAATAGTATGTACATGCTTATATGCATGGGGACTAGCAGTTAATGCACGATATACATAGGGTTATGGTTATGTTAAATTTATGGTTTTTAATAGTTTAATTTCTAGGGTTACATATTTGTATGTTTATGCGGAATTTTTGTGGGGTTTTTTGTCTTGGAGATAGGGAGAAGGCACTTGGTGTTTTGGTTTGCATACGAATAGATGAGCTATATCTGGTTG